AGTTTCAATGATATTGATATAAGGAATATTTGGAGTTTGATCTCTGATAACACTTTTTTGGTTAGGGACAGCAATGGTGATAGTTATTCTGTATATTTTGACATTGAAAATCATATTTTTGAGATTGACAATAATAGTTTTTTTCTGAGCGAATTCGAAACTTTTTTTTCCAGTTATTTGAATAGTAGGTCTAAGAGTAATAATCACGACTATTATCATTACATGTATGATACTAAATCTAGTTGGAGTAATCACATTAATAGTTGTATTGATAGTTATCTTCGTTTTGAAGTCAGTATTCATAGTTACATTTTAGGTGATACCGAAAATTACAGTGACAGTTACATTTCTAGTTTCATTTGTAGTGAAGGCGTAAGCAATAGTGAAAATGGAAATTCTAGTATACGAATTGATGGTAACAGCCGCGATTTCAATATAAGAGGAAGATCTAATGATTTTGATATAAATAAAAAATACAAAAATTTATGGGTTCAATGCGAAAATTGTTATGGATTAAATTATAAAAAATTTTTTAGATCAAAAATGAATATTTGTGAGCAGTGTGGATATCATTTGAAAATGAGCAGTTCAGATAGAATCGAACTTTTGATTGACCCGGGCACTTGGGATCCTATGGACGAAGATATGGTCTCCATGGACCCCATTGAATTTCATTCAGAGGAGGAACCTTATAAAGATCGTATTGATTCTTATCAACGAAGAACAGGTTTAACTGAAGCTGTTCAAACAGGCATAGGTCAATTAAATGGTATTCCCATAGCAATTGGGGTTATGGATTTTCAGTTTTTGGGGGGTAGTATGGGATCTGTAGTAGGCGAGAAAATCACCCGTTTGATCGAGTATGCTACTAATCGATCTCTACCTGTTATTATTGTGTGTGCTTCCGGAGGAGCACGTATGCAAGAAGGAAGTTTGAGCTTGATGCAAATGGCTAAAATATCTTCTGCTTCATATAATTATCAATCAAATAAAAAGTTATTCTATGTATCAATCCTTACATCCCCTACAACTGGTGGAGTAACGGCCAGTTTTGGTATGTTGGGAGATGTTATTATTGCTGAACCTAACGCGTACATTGCTTTCGCAGGTAAAAGAGTAATTGAACAAACATTGAATAAAACAGTACCCGACGGTTCACAAGCAGCTGAGTATTCATTCCATAAGGGCTTATTCGACCCAATCATACCGCGTAATCTTTTAAAAGGCGTTCTGAGTGAGTTATTTCAGCTACACGGTTTTTTTCCTTTGAAAAATATATATATATAATATAGAAATAAAAAATATAGAAATAAAACGAAAATATTAAAATCTAGAAAAAATGGAAGTGATTTCTATGCCTTGTCTACCAAGAACTTCCATTTTTTATTAGAAATCTAATCCCTTTTTGTTGGGTTGAATTAGTTTAGTTAGAGTCGCGAACTTATAAGAAACTCTTTATCTTTAATATAAAAAAAAACTCTTTATTTTATTAGTAAGATAGAAAGAAAGGACGGGAAAATTCATAAAATTTCTTAAACTTAAAGTGGGTTGTCATACATATTCGTGTAGAAAGATGAATAGGTATACTAAATTTTCATTTAGTTCTCATTCCTTGCACTTATTAAGTACTTAATATTATTTATAATAATTATAATATAATAGATATACTTATGATATCTTTATATTTATAATAGATACAAATATTAAATTGAGGTACCCGCTCTATGACAGATCTTTACTTACCCTCTATTTTTGTCCCTTTAGTGGGCCTAGTATTTCCGGCGATTGCAATGGCTTCTTTATTTCTTCATGTACAAAAAAATAAGATTGTCTAGACCTGATGGGGCCAAATTGAAACAATTTATTTCAACACTGAATCATAATACAGATATTTGTTTAGTGTAATGTGGTATGATATGTGCCTTTTTTCCGAATACAAATGAAAGAACTGTTATGCATGCGGATACATGATATCCGTATAAATCCATGTATATACGGGTTATAAAAACGATCGGCAAATATTTTTATAATAGAAAGTCAATGTATCTAACCAATTACTCCTAAGGGTTCATAATAGTTTTAGTTGATGAAAGTTACTTTGGCATCAAGAAAAGTAAAGTCAAATTTTTTTTCTGAATTCCAATCGAATGCAATCGGATCTAGTATAGTATGAACTGGCGATCAGAACATATATGGATAGAACTTATAACAGGGTCTCGAAAAGCAAGTAATTTTTGCTGGGCCTTTATTCTTTTTTTAGGTTCACTAGGATTCTTAGTGGTTGGAATTTCTAGTTATCTTGGTAGGAATCTGATACCTGGATTTCCTTCTCAACAAATTATTTTTTTTCCACAAGGGATCGTGATGTCCTTCTATGGGATCGCGGGTTTATTCATTAGTTCCTATTTGTGGTGCACAATCTCGTGGAATGTAGGTAGTGGTTATGATCGATTCGATAGAAAAGAAGGAATAATGTGCATTTTTCGTTGGGGATTCCCCGGAAAAAATCGTCGCATTTTCCTTCGCTTCTTTATGAAAGATATCCAATCAATCAGAATGGAGGTTAAAGAGGGTCTTTTTCCTCGTCGTATTCTTTATATGGAAATCAGAGGCCAAGGAACCATCCCCTTGACTCGTACTGATGAGAATTTGACTCCACGAGAAATTGAACAAAAAGCTGCCGAATTGGCCTATTTCCTGCGCGTACCAATTGAAGTTTTTTGAATTTTTATCAAAAGGAACAAATGAAATTCGTTCGGATTTGTCCAATTGAGATATTCGGAAATCCCATTTACTTAGAATTTACTTATTCTATTATAAATATATATATTTCATCCGAAACGGGATCCTTAATTCTATTTCTATATTCCTTTTTCTAGATCTAAGGAAAGGACTACATTTTTACAAAAAACTGGGAATAGATCCATAGGTTCGATACCTTATTATAGAACTCATGCTTTAGAGAAATATAAGATCGGATAAAGTTGACAAATGAAGCAGTTCATTAACAATTCACAGATAAAAAATGAAAAAAAAGAAAGCATTGGCTTCCCTCCCATATCTTGCATCTATAATATTTTTGCCCTGGTGGATCTCTCTCTCATTTCAAAAAAGTCTGGAACCTTGGATTATTCATTGGTGGAATACTAGACAATCCGAAAATTTTTTGAATGATATTCAAGAGAAAAATGTTCTAGAAAAATTCCTAGAATTAGAAGAACTATTCTTGTTGGATGAAATGATAAAAGAATACCCAGAGACACATATAAAAAAGCTTCGTATAGGAATACACAAAGAAACGATACAATTGGTCAAAACACATAATGAATATCATCTCCATATCATTTTGCATTTGTCGACAAATATAATCTGTTTTACTATTCTAAGTGGTTATTTTATTCTGGGTAATGAAGAACTTGTTATTCTGAATTCTTGGATTCAGGAATTCTTCTATAACTTAAGTGACACAATAAAAGCTTTTTCTATTCTTTTAGTTACTGATTTGTGGATTGGATTTCACTCAACCCATGGTTGGGAACTAATGATTGGTTCGATCTACAATGATTTTGGATTGGCTCATAATGAGCAAATTATATCTGGTCTTGTTTCCACTTTTCCAGTTATTCTAGATACAATTGTGAAATATTGGATCTTCCGTTTTTTAAATCGCGTATCTCCTTCGCTTGTAGTCATTTATCATTCAATGAATGAATGAAGAACTTATTTGATTTCCTGATATCAATCAAAAAATTTTTTCACGTATAAAAAGGGCATTTTCTATTTTTCTCATTCTTTATACTTTTCAAGGCCTTCGTCCTGTTTTCGTAGAATTTTTTCAGTACAATGGCAGACTCGTGGATAGGGAACTATACTAGCTACCTATCTAATTTATTGTAGAAATTCCGGGATCAATGATTGGATCATGCAAAATAGAAATACTTTTTCTTGGGTAAAGGAACAGATGACTCGATTTATTTCTGTATCGATCATGATATATGTAATAACTCGAGCATCTATTTCAAATGCGTATCCCATTTTTGCGCAGAAAAGTTATGAAAATCCACGAGAAGCAACCGGGCGAATTGTATGCGCCAATTGCCATTTAGCTAATAAGCCTGTGGATATTGAAGTTCCGCAAGCTGTACTTCCTGATACTGTATTTGAAGCAGTTGTTCGAATTCCTTATGATATGCAAGTGAAACAAGTCCTTGCTAATGGTAAAAAAGGGGCTTTGAACGTGGGGGCTGTTCTTATTTTACCCGAGGGATTCGAATTAGCCCCCACCGATCGTATTTCTCCCGAGGTGAAAGAAAAGATAGGAAATCTGTCTTTTCTGAGTTATCGTCCTAATAAAAGAAATATTCTTGTGATAGGTCCTGTTCCAGGTCAAAAATATAGTGAAATCATCTTTCCCATTCTTTCCCCCGACCCTGCTACAAAGAAAGACGTTAACTTCTTAAAATATCCTATATATGTAGGTGGGAACAGGGGAAGGGGTCAGATTTATCCTGATGGGAGCAAGAGTAACAATACAGTCTATAATGCTACATCCGCGGGTATAGTAAGCAAAATAGTACGTAAAGAAAAGGGGGGATATGAAATAACCATAGTTGATGCATCGGATGGTCACCAAGCGGTTGATATTATACCTCCAGGGCCAGAACTTCTTGTTTCAGAGGGTGAATCTATCAAGCTTGATCAACCATTAACAAGCAATCCTAATGTAGGGGGGTTTGGTCAGGGAGATGCGGAAATAGTGCTTCAAGATCCATTACGCGTCCAAGGCCTTTTGTTCTTCTTGGCATCTGTTATTTTGGCACAAATTTTTTTGGTTCTTAAAAAGAAACAGTTTGAAAAGGTTCAATTATATGAAATGAATTTCTAGATCCAGAAATTCCTTACCATCAAGTTGATAAAAAGCGCTGAATTCTTGTCGATCAAAAAAATGAAATATGTATTTCTGTAAACTTCCTTAAACCTACTTTGCTTTGTTTTTTGTT